CGCGGTCGTATCGATTGGTTGAAAGGCTTGAAAGAAAACGTTGTTCTAGGGGGTATGATACCCGTCGGTACTGGATTCAAAGGATTAGTACACCGCTCACGTCAACGTAAGAGCATTTCTTTGAAAACAAAAAAGAAAAATTTATTCGAGGGGGAAATGAGAGATATTTTGTTCCACCACGGAGAGTTAGTTGATTCTTGCATTTCAAAAGATTTATAGGATATATCAAAGCAATCATTTAGAGAGGCGAATACGGTCCTGTGATTTGTTACATATGATTTGTTAATAGTAATAAAGAAACAAGGAATAGAAAGAAATGAATCGCTTGGATCGGCTATCAACGTCTAATCTTCGCGAAAAGAGAAGGTTCCATCGGAACAATTATTTATTTTAGGTTACCTTGTCTCTCTTTTTTTCCTTTGAAAAAAGGGGGGGGGATAAAGTGTGGGGAGAAATGATAAGAAGGTATTGGAACATTAATTTGGAAGAGATGCTTGAAGCAGGAGTTCATTTTGGTCATGGTACTAGAAAATGGAATCCGAGAATGGCACCTTATATTTCTGCAAAGCGTAAAGGTATTCATATTATAAATCTTACTAGAACTGCTCGTTTTTTATCAGAAGCTTGTGATTTAGTTTTTGATGCAGCAAGTAATAGAAAACAATTTTTAATTGTTGGTACCAAAAATAAAGTAGCTGATTCAGTAGCGCGGGCTGCAATAAGAGCTCGGTGTCATTATGTTAATAAAAAATGGCTTGGCGGTATTTTAACGAATTGGTCCACTACAGAAACAAGACTTCAAAAGTTCAGGGATTTGAGAATGCAAGAAAAGGCAGGGAAACTCAACCGCCTGCCGAAAGGTGATACGGCTCGATTGAAGAGACAGTTATCTTACCTGCAAACATATCTGGGCGGGATTAAATATATGACGGGGTTACCCGATATTGTAATAATCGTTGATCAGCAAGAAGAATATACAGCTTTTCGAGAATGTATCACTTTGGGAATTCCAACGATTTGTTTAATTGATACAAACTGTGACCCGGATCTCGCAGATATTTCGATTCCAGCGAATGATGACGCTATTGCTTCAATCCGATTAATTCTTAACAAATTAGTATTTGCTATTTGTGAGGGTCGTTTTAGCTATATACGAAATTCCTGATTAATAATAAAATAAATAAATTATTTTGTGAACTCAATAGATTTATGTAATCGGTTACTATTACTGAATTCCACAAAAGAGATAAAAAGACTGGCGATATTTTGTGATTAGTTGGTATCCAAAATATACAATTCAAAGGGGCAAGTTAAAAAAAATGGTTGAATCAAAATAATTCCTTTTAATGTTTTTTTTCTTTCAGAGGGCAATATGAATGTTCTATCATGTTCCATCAACACACTAAAAAGCTTATATGATATATCTGGTGTGGAAGTAGGTCAGCATTTCTATTGGAAAATAGGAGGTTTCCAAGTCCATGCCCAAGTACTTATTACTTCTTGGGTTGTTATTGCTATTTTATTAGGTTCGGTCATTGTAGCTGTTCGGAATCCACAAACCATTCCGACTGCCGGCCAAAATTTCTTCGAATATGTCCTTGAATTCATTCGAGACGTGAGTAAAACTCAGATTGGAGAGGAATATGGTCCATGGGTTCCCTTTATTGGAACTATGTTTCTATTTATTTTTGTTTCTAATTGGTCAGGAGCACTTTTACCTTGGAAAATCATAGAATTACCCCATGGGGAGTTAGCTGCACCTACAAATGATATAAATACTACTGTTGCGTTAGCTTTACTTACGTCAGTAGCATATTTTTATGCAGGTCTTAGCAAAAAAGGATTAAGTTATTTCGGTAAATACATTCAACCAACCCCAATCCTTTTACCCATTAACATTTTAGAAGATTTTACAAAACCTTTATCACTTAGCTTTCGACTTTTTGGAAATATATTAGCGGATGAATTAGTAGTTGTTGTTCTTGTTTCTTTAGTACCTTTAGTGGTTCCTATACCGGTCATGTTCCTTGGATTATTTACAAGCGGTATTCAAGCTCTTATTTTTGCAACTTTAGCTGCGGCTTATATAGGTGAATCCATGGAGGGGCATCATTGACTAATTTTCGAGATTTTTTTTTAGTTTAGTGCAACCAAATCTATGCCTTGCCGAAGATAATCTATTTAATGAACATATACATAAATAGACAAAAAGATCTATACGATCTAGAGGAATAGTACAATATTTAGAGAATTGGAAACAAAGGAAAGAGATCTAAAAGATCTTTTTCCGAAAATAGGTTTGGCCCTTTTATGCCTCTTTTCAATGAATATTTTCTTTATATTGTTTTGATTGGTTTGGTCATTCAATTCCAATTTTAGGAATTATAATCTGAATAAGAATTCTTTCTTTGGTTACGATGTACAAATAATAATAAAAAAAAAGAGGTTATATAGAGTGATTCCCCTTTCGGTCGGTTTTATTCAATTCAACAATTGACCA